GCTAGCGTAGCTTAACTAAAGCATAACACTGAAGATGTTAAGACGGACCCTAGAAAGGCCCCGTAAGCACAAAGGCTTGGTCCTGACTTTACTGTCAGCTTTGGCTAAACTTACACATGCAAGTCTCCGCCCCCCTGTGAGAATGCCCACAGTTTTCTGCCCGAAAACAAGGAGCCGGTATCAGGCACAACCCCGCAGCCCATGACACCTTGCTTAGCCACACCCTCAAGGGAACTCAGCAGTGATAGACATTAAGCCATAAGTGAAAACTTGACTTAGTTAAAGCCAAGAGAGCCGGTAAAACTCGTGCCAGCCACCGCGGTTATACGAGAGGCTCAAGTTGATAGACATCGGCGTAAAGAGTGGTTAGAGAGTCTTATTAAACTAAAGCCGAACACCCTCAGAACTGTTATACGTACCCGAGGGTAAGAAGCCCCACTACGAAAGTGGCTTTATATCTCCGACCCCACGAAAGCTGCGAAACAAACTGGGATTAGATACCCCACTATGCCCAGCCCTAAACTTTGATAGCCCACTACACCCGCTATCCGCCCGGGAACTACGAGCACTAGCTTAAAACCCAAAGGACTTGGCGGTGCTTTAGATCCACCTAGAGGAGCCTGTTCTAGAACCGATAACCCCCGTTAAACCTCACCCTCCCTTGTTCTTCCCGCCTATATACCGCCGTCGTCAGCTTACCCTATGAAGGACCCACAGTAAGCAGAACTAGTACAACTCAAAACGCCAGGTCGAGGTGTAGCATATGAGAGGGGAAGAAATGGGCTACATTCCCTACCACAGGGAATACGAACAATGTAATGAAATATACATTAGAAGGAGGATTTAGCAGTAAGCAGAAAATAGAGCGTTCCGCTGAAACCGGCCCTGAAGCGCGCACACACCGCCCGTCACTCTCCCCAAGCCAACCAACACCCCATAAATAATACATTTTACCGGTAAAGGGGAGGCAAGTCGTAACATGGTAAGTGTACCGGAAGGTGCACTTGGAAAAATCAGAGTGTAGCTAAGCCAGAAAAGCATCTCCCTTACACTGAGAAGTCACCCGTGCAAATCGGGTCACCCTGACGCCCAATAGCTAGCCCACCCATCAACCCCAAACCCACCCTATCTATACCCCCAAACACACCACCACCCAACAAACAAACCATTTTTCCACCTAAGTACGGGCGACGAAAAAGGACCTAGGAGCAACAGAGAAAGTACCGCAAGGGAAAGCTGAAAGAGAAGTGAAACAACCCAGTAAAGCACTAAAAAGCAGAGACCGCCCCTCGTACCTTTTGCATCATGATTTAGCCAGAAAACCTTAAGCAAAAAGCATTATAGTTTAATACCCCGAAACTAAGCGAGCTACTCCAAGACAGTCTAATTTATAGGACCACCCCGTCTCTGTGGCAAAAGAGTGGGAAGAACTTTGAGTAGAGGTGACAGACCTACCGAGCCTAGTTATAGCTGGTTGCCTGAGAACTGAATAGAAGTTCAGCCCTTTAAATTCTTTACTCCCATTGGCCCAAGGCCTCCACACCGAACAAAAGAAACTAAAGGAGTTAGTCAAAGGGGGTACAGCCCCTTTGAAACAAGATACAACTTTCCAAGGAGGGTAAAGATCACAACAAACTTAAAGGCCTAATGTCCTAGTGGGCCTAAAAGCAGCCACCTACCCAGAAAGCGTTAAAGCTCGAACATTACATAACCAGCCTTCTAATAAAGACAACACAATCTCACCCCCCTAAACCTACCAGGCCGTTCCATAAAAATATGGAAGTGTTTATGCTAATATGAGTAATAAGAGAGACCCCCTCTCTCCCCGCACAAGTGTAACTCGGAACGAACCATTCACCGACCATTAACGGCCCCAAAATAAAGAGGGCACTAGACAAAAAACAAACAACTAGAAAACCACCTAACCCCCCACCGTTAACCCCACACTGGTGTGCCAACCGGGAAAGACTAAAAGAAAAAGAAGGAACTCGGCAAACACAAGCCTCGCCTGTTTACCAAAAACATCGCCTCTTGTACCCCTAAACATAAGAGGTCCCGCCTGCCCTGTGACTATAAGTTTAACGGCCGCGGTATTTTGACCGTGCAAAGGTAGCGCAATCACTTGTCTTTTAAATGAAGACCTGTATGAATGGCATAACGAGGGCTTAACTGTCTCCTTTTTCCAGTCAATGAAATTGATCTCCCCGTGCAGAAGCGGGGATACAAACATAAGACGAGAAGACCCTATGGAGCTTCAGACGCCAGAACAGACCATGTTAAGCACGCCTGAAATAAAGGATAAAACTGATTGGCCCCTGTTCTAATGTCTTTGGTTGGGGCGACCGCGGGGAAACAAAAAACCCCCATGTGGACCGGGAGTACACTACTCCTACAACCCAGAGTTACAACTCCAAGCAACAGAATTTCTGACCAATAAGATCCGGCGCTTAGCCGATCAACGGACCGAGTTACCCTAGGGATAACAGCGCAATCCTCTTTTAGAGCCCATATCGACAAGAGGGTTTACGACCTCGATGTTGGATCAGGACATCCTAATGGTGCAGCCGCTATTAAGGGTTCGTTTGTTCAACGATTAAAGTCCTACGTGATCTGAGTTCAGACCGGAGTAATCCAGGTCAGTTTCTATCTATGCCACGATCTTTTCTAGTACGAAAGGACCGAAAAGGAGGGGCCCCTGTTCTCAACACGCCCCACCCTCACCTATTGAAACCAACTAAAATAGGTAAAAGGGCGTACCCCCTAGCCCAAGAAAATGGCTTGTTAAAGTGGCAGAGCCCGGACATTGCAAAAGACCTAAGCCCTTTCCACGGAGGTTCAAGTCCTCCCTTTAACTATGCTCTCAACACTAATTACATCTATCCTCAACCCCCTAATCCTGATTGTATTTGTTCTTCTAGCCGTCGCACTCCTCACACTTGTCGAACGAAAAGTCCTCGGTTACATGCAATTACGAAAAGGCCCAAACGTTGTAGGCCCTTACGGCCTCCTCCAACCAATTGCAGACGGACTAAAACTTTTTATAAAAGAGCCCGTTCGACCCTCCACCTCCTCCCCCGTCCTCTTCCTTTTTACCCCCATACTAGCCCTCACCCTGGCACTTACCCTTTGAACTCCAATACCCCTTCCCTTCCCAATAGCAGACCTTAATCTCGGCATCCTCTTTATTCTTGCCCTCTCCAGTTTAGCAGTCTATTCTATCCTCGGCTCAGGATGAGCCTCCAATTCAAAATATGCCTTAATTGGAGCCCTCCGAGCTGTCGCACAGACTATTTCCTACGAAGTAAGCTTAGGGCTCATTCTTCTAAATGCCATCATTTTTACTGGAGGCTTCACCCTACAAACATTTAGCGTCGCCCAAGAAAGCATCTGACTAATTTTTCCCGCCTGGCCTTTAGCCGCTATATGATACATTTCCACACTCGCAGAAACAAACCGAGCCCCCTTCGACCTCACAGAGGGCGAATCCGAACTCGTCTCCGGCTTTAACGTAGAATACGCAGGAGGCCCCTTCGCCCTCTTCTTCCTCGCCGAGTACGCCAACATTCTCCTAATAAACACACTCTCTGCAACATTATTTTTAGGCGCCTCCATCCTACACTCAACCCCAGAAGTTACAACAACAAACCTTATGATTAAAGCAACTCTTCTCTCCGTCCTCTTCCTATGAGTTCGCGCTTCCTACCCACGATTTCGTTACGATCAACTCATACACCTAATCTGAAAAAACTTCCTCCCATTAACCCTTGCCCTAGTAATTTGACACCTTTCCCTTCCAATCGCACTAACAGGCCTACCTCCACAACTGTAGCCTGGAGTTGTGCCTGAAGCAAAGGGCCACTTTGATAGAGTGAACTATGAGGGTTAAAGTCCCTCCAACTCCTTAGAAAGAAGGGGCTCGAACCCTACCTGAAGAGATCAAAACTCTTAGTGCTTCCACTACACCACTTCCTAGTAAAGTCAGCTAAATAAGCTTTTGGGCCCATACCCCAAACATGTTGGTTAAACTCCTTCCTTTACTAATGAATCCTTACATCTTGGCCATTCTTCTCTTTGGCTTAGGCCTTGGCACCACAATTACATTTGCTAGCTCCCACTGACTCCTCGCCTGAATAGGCCTTGAAATAAACACGCTAGCCATTATCCCCCTGATAGCTCAACACCACCACCCCCGCGCTGTCGAAGCTACAACCAAATATTTTTTAACCCAAGCTGCTGCAGCAGCCACCCTTCTATTTGCAAGCATTACTAACGCCTGATTAACAGGCCAATGAGAAATTCAACAAATCACACACCCCCTCCCAACCACAATAATCACCCTTGCCCTTGCCCTCAAAATCGGCCTAGCTCCTCTTCATGCTTGACTCCCCGAAGTTCTGCAAGGACTGGACCTTACCACAGGCTTAATTCTTTCGACCTGACAAAAACTTGCCCCCTTCGCCCTAATTCTTCAAATCCAACCTTCAAACTCAACCACTCTTATTATTTTAGGCCTCGCATCCACCCTCATTGGAGGCTGAGGCGGGCTAAACCAAACACAACTCCGTAAAATTCTTGCTTACTCATCAATTGCCCACCTAGGTTGAATAATTCTTGTTTTACAATTCTCCCCCTCAATTACACTCCTCACCCTTTTAACCTACTTCATTATGACATTCTCAACATTCCTCGTATTTAAACTCAACAAATCCACAAATATTAATACTCTCGCTACATCCTGAGCGAAAGCCCCCGCCCTCACAGCTCTCACCCCCCTCATTCTCCTTTCATTAGGAGGCCTCCCCCCTCTCACAGGCTTTATACCAAAATGACTAATTCTTCAAGAATTAACCAAACAAGGCCTTGCTCCTACTGCAACCCTAGCAGCCCTCTCAGCGCTCCTTAGCCTATACTTTTACCTACGCCTCTCCTACGCAATAGCCCTCACCATCTCCCCCAACAACCTTACAGGCACAACCCCCTGACGTTTGCCTTCCACCCAATTAACTTACCCCCTTGCCATTTCAACTGCATTGACAATTTGTCTCCTACCACTCACCCCCGCTATCTCAGCCTTATTGACCCCCTAAGGGACTTAGGATAGTACCCAGACCAAGGGCCTTCAAAGCCCTAAGCGGGAGTGAAAATCTCCCAGTCCCTGTTAAGACTTGCGGGACACTAACCCACATCTTCTGCATGCAAAACAGACACTTTAATTAAGCTAAAGCCTTACTAGACAGGAAGGCCTCGATCCTACAAACTCTTAGTTAACAGCTAAGCGCTTAAACCAACAAGCATCTGTCTAGCCTTTCCCCCGCCCGCCTTAAAAAGGGCGGGGGAAAGCCCCGGCAGGGACTAACCTGCTACTTCAGATTTGCAATCTGACATGTATAACACCTCGAGGCTTGATAAGAAGAGGACTTGAACCTCTGTACATGGGGCTACAATCCACCGCTTGACGCTCAGCCATCTTACCTGTGGCAATCACACGTTGATTTTTCTCAACTAATCATAAAGACATCGGCACCCTCTATCTAGTATTTGGTGCTTGAGCCGGAATAGTAGGAACCGCACTAAGCCTCCTAATTCGGGCAGAACTAAGCCAGCCCGGCTCTCTCCTCGGAGACGACCAGATTTATAATGTAATTGTTACAGCACATGCTTTCGTAATAATTTTCTTTATAGTAATACCAATTATAATTGGAGGTTTTGGAAACTGACTAGTACCACTTATGATTGGTGCACCAGACATGGCCTTCCCTCGAATGAACAACATGAGTTTTTGACTCCTTCCCCCCTCATTTCTCCTCCTCCTCGCCTCATCCGGAGTCGAAGCAGGGGCCGGTACAGGATGAACTGTTTACCCCCCACTCGCAGGCAATCTCGCCCACGCTGGGCCTTCTGTTGACTTAACCATCTTTTCCCTCCACTTGGCCGGGGTGTCATCCATTTTAGGTGCAATTAATTTTATCACAACCATTATTAACATAAAACCCCCTGCCATCTCTCAATATCAAACACCCCTATTTGTGTGATCCGTTCTAATTACCGCAGTGCTGCTCCTACTATCCCTGCCCGTTCTTGCCGCCGGCATCACAATACTTCTAACAGATCGCAACCTAAACACAACCTTCTTTGACCCTGCCGGAGGAGGAGACCCCATCCTTTACCAACACTTATTCTGATTCTTCGGACACCCTGAAGTTTATATTCTTATCCTCCCCGGCTTTGGAATAATCTCCCACATTGTTGCCTACTATGCAGGCAAAAAAGAACCTTTCGGATACATGGGAATGGTCTGAGCCATGATGGCTATCGGCCTCCTAGGGTTTATTGTCTGAGCCCATCACATATTCACCGTAGGGATGGACGTAGACACACGGGCTTACTTTACTTCCGCCACAATAATTATTGCCATCCCAACCGGAGTAAAAGTCTTCAGCTGACTGGCCACTCTACACGGCGGTGCCATCAAATGAGAAACCCCCCTCTTATGGGCACTAGGTTTCATTTTCCTCTTTACAGTTGGAGGACTGACCGGAATCGTTCTAGCCAATTCTTCTCTAGACATTATGCTTCACGACACATATTATGTCGTCGCCCACTTCCACTATGTCCTCTCAATAGGAGCCGTTTTCGCCATCGTTGCCGGCTTCGTCCACTGATTCCCTCTATTTTCAGGGTACACGCTTCACGACACCTGAACAAAAATCCACTTTGGGGTCATATTTGTGGGGGTTAACCTTACTTTCTTCCCACAACACTTCCTAGGACTGGCAGGAATACCTCGACGATACTCTGACTACCCCGACGCCTACACCCTTTGAAACACAATCTCTTCTATTGGCTCAATAATTTCAATAGTCGCAGTAATTATGTTTTTATTTATTATTTGAGAAGCATTTGCCGCTAAACGAGAAGTCCTATCAGTGGAACTTACAGCAACAAACGTAGAATGACTTCACGGTTGCCCTCCCCCCTACCACACCTTTGAAGAGCCTGCCTTCGTCCAAGTTCAACAAGCCTGATTAGACTACGGGAAATCTGCTGCCGCCCCCTCAAAATCCCACTAACGAGAAAGGGAGGAATTGAACCCCCATAAACTGGTTTCAAGCCAGCCACATAACCACTCTGTCACTTTCTTCATAAGACACTAGTAAAATTGATTATTACATTGCCTTGTCAAGGCAAAATTGCGGGTTTGAGCCCCGCGTGTCTTACAACAATGGCACATCCCTCTCAACTAGGATTCCAAGATGCAGCTTCACCTGTAATAGAAGAACTTCTTCACTTCCACGACCACGCCCTAATAATCGTCTTCCTAATCAGCACCCTCGTGCTTTACATTATTGTGGCCATAGTAACAACCAAACTTACTAACAAATTTATCCTAGACTCCCAAGAAATCGAAATCATTTGAACCTTGCTCCCAGCTATTATTCTAATTCTCATTGCCCTTCCCTCCTTACGCATTCTTTATCTCATAGACGAAATTAATGACCCCCACCTCACAATTAAAGCCATGGGCCATCAGTGATACTGAAGCTATGAGTACACTGACTACGAAGACCTCGGCTTCGACTCTTATATAATCCCCACACAAGACTTGACACCAGGTCAGTTCCGCCTCCTAGAAACAGACCATCGAATAGTGGTCCCAGTTGAATCCCCCATTCGCATTCTAATTTCAGCTGAAGACGTACTTCATTCCTGAGCCGTCCCAAGTTTAGGGGTAAAAATGGACGCCGTCCCAGGACGTCTAAACCAAACAGCATTCATTGCATCCCGCCCCGGAGTCTTCTATGGGCAATGCTCTGAAATTTGCGGCGCAAATCACAGCTTTATACCTATCGTGGTAGAAGCAGTCCCACTAGAACACTTTGAAAACTGATCATCCTTAATACTTGAAGACGCTTCGCTAAGAAGCTAAATAGGGAATAGCGTTAGCCTTTTAAGCTAAAGATTGGTGGCCCCCACCCACCCCTAGCGAGATGCCACAACTTAACCCCGCGCCTTGATTTGCCATCCTAGTCTTCTCTTGATTAGTTTTCCTAACAGTCATTCCCCCAAAAGTTTTAGCACACACTTTCCCAAATGACCCGACTCTCCAAAGCACAGAGAAACCCAAAACAGAGCCCTGAACCTGACCATGACACTAAGCTTTTTTGACCAATTTATGAGCCCCACATACCTGGGAATCCCCTTAATTGCCCTTGCTCTCAGTCTACCTTGAATTCTCTACCCAAAACCCACCACACGTTGGTTGAACAATCGTCTCATCACACTCCAAGGATGGTTTATTAACCGTTTTACCCAACAAATTTTTCAACCCCTAAGCTTAGGAGGCCATAAATGAGCTGCCCTTCTCGCCTCCCTCATACTCTTTCTTATTACCTTAAACATACTTGGCCTTCTACCTTACACCTTCACCCCCACAACACAACTTTCCCTCAACATAGCCTTCGCTGTCCCCCTCTGACTTGCAACAGTCATTATTGGCATACGAAATCAACCCACACATGCACTAGGCCACCTTCTGCCAGAAGGTACCCCAACCCCCCTAATTCCTGTCCTGATTATTATCGAAACAATTAGCCTATTTATCCGACCCCTTGCACTTGGAGTTCGACTAACCGCAAATCTTACAGCTGGCCATCTCTTAATTCAACTCATCGCCACCGCCGCCTTCGTTCTTCTCCCCCTTATACCTACAGTGGCAATCCTAACTGCAGTACTACTCTTTCTACTAACCCTTCTGGAAGTTGCAGTAGCCATAATTCAGGCCTATGTCTTTGTTCTCCTTTTAAGCCTTTATCTACAAGAAAACGTTTAATGGCCCATCAAGCACACGCATATCACATAGTTGACCCCAGCCCATGACCCCTAACAGGCGCCGTAGCCGCCCTCCTAATAACCTCTGGTTTAGCAATCTGAATGCACTTCCACAATACAACCTTAATAACCCTAGGCCTAATCCTCCTTCTCCTAACAATATACCAATGATGACGAGATATCATCCGAGAAGGAACATTTCAAGGACACCACACCCCTCCTGTCCAAAAAGGCCTTCGATACGGTATAATCCTCTTTATTACTTCGGAAGTTTTCTTTTTTCTAGGCTTCTTCTGAGCCTTTTACCACTCTAGCCTCGCCCCCACCCCTGAACTAGGAGGCTGCTGACCCCCTACAGGAATCACCCCACTTGACCCCTTCGAAGTACCACTACTCAACACAGCCGTCCTACTAGCCTCTGGAGTTACAGTTACTTGAGCACACCATAGTATTATAGAAGGACATCGAAAAGAAGCTATTCAATCCCTTGCCCTAACCATTCTTTTAGGCTTCTACTTCACCTTCCTCCAAGCCATAGAATACTACGAAGCCCCCTTTACAATCGCAGATGGGGTTTATGGCTCCACTTTCTTCGTAGCAACCGGTTTCCATGGACTTCACGTAATTATTGGCTCTACCTTCCTAGCCGTCTGCCTCCTACGGCAAGTCCAATACCACTTTACATCAGAACACCACTTTGGATTCGAAGCAGCTGCTTGATACTGACACTTTGTAGACGTTGTCTGACTATTCCTCTATATCTCAATTTACTGATGAGGCTCATATCTTTCTAGTATTAAAACTAGTACATGTGACTTCCAATCACTTAGTCTTGGTTAAAGCCCAAGGAAAGATAATGAATTTAATCACAACAATACTTATTATCTCCATCACCCTCTCCACTATTCTAGCCATTGTCTCTTTTTGACTCCCCCAAATAACCCCCGACCATGAAAAACTCTCTCCCTACGAATGTGGCTTCGACCCCTTAGGATCCGCCCGTTTGCCCTTCTCCCTCCGCTTCTTCCTCGTCGCAATCCTCTTCCTCCTATTCGATCTGGAAATCGCACTACTTCTTCCCCTTCCCTGGGGAGATCAGCTCTCTTCCCCTCTCATAACATTTATCTGAGCCTTCACTGTTCTTATTTTACTAACCCTCGGTCTGATCTACGAATGAACCCAAGGCGGTCTAGAGTGGGCCGAATAGGCCGTTAGTTTAAGAAAAACCCTTGATTTCGGCTCAAGAACTTGTGGTTAAAGTCCACAACCGTCTAATGACTCCCACACATTTTGCCTTTTCCTCAACCTTCCTTCTAGGCCTAGCGGGCCTAGCATTTCACCGAACCCACCTTCTTTCCGCCCTCCTATGTTTGGAAGGTATAATACTCTCACTCTTTATTGCTCTCTCCCTCTGGACTCTCCAACTCAACTCCGTCAGTTTTTCAGCCTCCCCCATGCTTCTTCTGGCTTTTTCAGCCTGTGAAGCAAGTGCCGGCCTCGCGCTACTCGTCGCCACTGCTCGAACCCATGGAACAGACCGCCTCCAAAGCCTAAACCTTCTACAATGCTAAAAATCCTCCTCCCTACTATCATGCTTGTTCCCACTATTTGAATAACCCCCGCCAAACATCTCTGATCCACCACCCTTTCATACAGTTTAATCATTTCCTTAATCAGTTTAACCTGACTAAAATCATCCACAGAATCAGGCTGATCCTTCCTTAACCCTTATATGGCAACTGACCCTCTTTCCACCCCCCTCCTTGCACTAACCTGTTGGCTCCTTCCCCTAATAATTCTTGCAAGCCAAAACCATACAGCATCCGAACCTATCTCTCGCCAACGAACCTACATCACCCTCCTTACATCTCTACAAATTTTCCTCATTATAGCTTTCAGCGCAACCGAAGTAATTATGTTTTACATTATATTTGAAGCCACCCTCATTCCCACCCTAGTAATTATTACCCGTTGAGGTAATCAAACAGAGCGACTAAACGCAGGGACCTACTTTCTATTTTATACATTAGCAGGTTCACTCCCCCTCCTTGTTGCCCTTCTACTACTCCAAAACAGCACCGGAACCTTATCCCTTCTAACACTTCAGTATACACCTTCTATACAACTCTCTTCTTTCGCCGATAAACTATGATGGGCCGGCTGCCTACTCGCCTTCCTAGTAAAAATGCCCCTCTACGGGGCCCACCTCTGACTTCCCAAAGCACACGTTGAAGCCCCAATCGCAGGTTCTATAGTACTAGCCGCAGTGCTACTAAAACTGGGAGGTTATGGAATAATACGAATAATAATTATACTAGAACCCCTCACCAAAGAACTCAGTTATCCCTTCATTATCTTCGCTCTCTGAGGTGTAATCATGACAGGCTCTATTTGCCTCCGCCAAACAGATCTAAAATCCCTCATTGCCTACTCCTCCGTAAGTCATATAGGCCTCGTAGCAGCCGGCATTCTAATTCAAACCTCCTGAGGCTTTACAGGCGCCCTCATTCTAATAATCGCACACGGTCTAACTTCCTCCGCCCTCTTCTGCTTAGCTAACACGAACTACGAACGAACACACAGCCGAACTATAATCTTAGCCCGAGGCCTCCAAATGGTTTTGCCCCTAATAACCGCATGATGGTTCATTGCCAGCCTCGCAAACCTTGCGCTCCCCCCTCTCCCGAACCTAATAGGAGAGCTAATAATTATTACCTCCCTATTCCACTGATCCTGATGAACAATTGCACTCACGGGAGCTGGAACCCTCATTACTGCAGGCTACTCCCTATACATGTTTCTTATAACACAACGAGGACCACTACCAACGCATATTATTTCCCTTGACCCAACACACTCCCGAGAACATCTACTCATAGCCCTCCATCTTCTGCCCCTTATTCTTCTAATTTCCAAACCCGAACTAATTTGAGGCTGAACCACCTGTAGATATAGTTTAACAAAAATATTAGATTGTGATTCTAAAGACAGAGGTTAAAACCCCCTTATCCACCGAGAGAGGTTGACAACAACAAAGACTGCTAATCTTTGCCTCTTGGGTTAAACTCCCAAGCTCACTCGCCCTGCTTCTAAAGGATAACAGCTCATCCGTTGGTCTTAGGAACCAAAAACTCTTGGTGCAAATCCAAGTAGCAGCTATGCACCTCACCTCAATCATAATAGCTACCAGCCTAATCATCATTTTTTTACTACTCGCATTTCCCGTCCTCACCTCCTTCTCCCCCCACCCTCTTCCCTCCAACTGAGCACTTACCCAAGTCAAAACGGCAGTAAAATGAGCCTTCTTTATCAGCATTCTCCCTCTTTGCCTCTTCCTCAACGAAGGTGCAGAAACAGTTATTACCAGTTGAACTTGAATAAATACCCACACCTTCGATGTAAATATTAGCCTCAAATTTGATATTTACTCAATTATCTTCACCCCCGTCGCCCTCTATGTCACCTGGTCCATCCTAGAGTTTGCCTCTTGATATATGCATGCCGACCCAAACATAAATCGCTTTTTTAAATACCTGCTTATCTTTCTCATCGCCATAATTATTCTCGTCACCGCAAACAATATATTCCAACTATTCATCGGATGAGAAGGTGTCGGAATTATGTCTTTTCTTCTCATCGGCTGATGATATGGCCGTGCAGACGCAAACACCGCCGCTCTCCAAGCAGTAATCTATAACCGAGTAGGAGATATCGGCCTAATTTTTGCTATAGCTTGAATCGCAACCTCCCTCAACTCTTGAGAAATACAACAAATATTTACTTTGTCTAAAGATTTTGATTTAACTTACCCCCTTATTGGCCTCATCATTGCTGCCACCGGTAAGTCCGCTCAGTTCGGCCTCCATCCCTGGCTCCCTTCTGCCATAGAAGGTCCTACACCGGTCTCTGCCCTACTACATTCAAGCACCATAGTAGTAGCAGGCATCTTCCTCCTCATCCGTATGAGCCCTATGCTAGAAAACAACCAAACCGCCCTAACTATTTGCCTTTGCTTAGGAGCCCTCACCACTCTTTTTACCGCAACCTGCGCCCTCACCCAGAATGACATCAAAAAAATCGTTGCTTTTTCAACATCAAGTCAGTTAGGCCTAATAATAGTAACAATTGGACTCAATCAACCACAACTTGCCTTCCTCCACATCTGCACCCACGCATTCTTCAAAGCCATGCTCTTCCTCTGCTCAGGGTCCATTATTCACAGCCTAAACGATGAACAAGATATCCGAAAAATAGGAGGCATACACCATCTAACCCCCTTCACATCCTCCTGCTTAACCATCGGAAGTTTAGCTCTCACAGGTACTCCCTTTTTAGCAGGATTCTTCTCAAAAGATGCTATTATTGAAGCCCTAAACACATCTTACCTAAACGCCTGAGCCCTCCTCCTCACCCTCCTAGCCACTTCTTTCACCGCTATCTACAGCCTTCGAGTAATTTTCTTTGTCTCAATAGGCCACCCTCGCTTTAACCCCCTTCCCCCCATCAACGAGAACAATCCAACAGTCATTAATCCCATCAAACGGCTAGCCTGAGGAAGTATTATCGCCGGCCTTCTAATCACCTCTAACATCACACCCCTAAAAACACCAGTTATATCCATACCTCTTCTTCTCAAAACTGCCGCCCTTGCGGTAACTATTATTGGCCTTCTTACCGCACTAGAACTTGCCTCACTGACCAACAAACAATACAAACCAACTCCAAAACTTTCTCCCCACCATTTCTCTAATATACTAGGATTCTTCCCAATAATTATTCATCGCCTCACCCCAAAACTAAATTTAGCTTTAGGACAAACCATTGCCTCCCAAACAATCGATCAGACATGGTTAGAAAAGATTGGCCCAAAAGCAACCACCACCCTCAACCTCCCTCTAATCACAACAACCAACAATATCCAACAAGGTATAATCAAAACCTACCTCTCCCTCTTCTTCTTCACCTTCGGCCTAGCTCTCCTGCTACTACTCTACTAAACAGCTCGAAGAGTCCCTCGACCTAAGCCTCGTGTTAACTCCAGTACCACAAACAACGTCAACAACAACACTCACGCCCCCAACACCAAAACACCTCCACCTGCCGAATACATCAAAGCCACCCCTCCAACATCCCCCCGAAAAACAGAAAACTCAGTAAACTCATCAGCAGATACTCAAGCCCCCTCATATCACCCACCTCAAAACAACCCTGCCGCCGCACACACCCCCACCAAATAAGCCACCATCACCCCCAAAACAGGCCAACTTCCTCAACCCTCCGGATAAGGCTCAGCAGCTAACGCTGCCGAATATGCAAACACAACCAATATTCCTCCCAAATAAATTAAAAACAAAACTAAAGATAAAAAAGACCCCCCATGCCCCACCAACACCCCACACCCTATTCCTGCTACCGCAACCAGTCCCAACGCTGCAAAATATGGCGAAGGATTAGAAGCAACCGCCGCAAGACCTAATACCAACCCAAACAAAAATATAAACATAACATAAACCATAGTTTCTGCCAGGACTTTAACCAGGACTAATGACTTGAAAAACCACCGTTGTTATTCAACTACAAAAACAATAATGGCCAACCTCCGAAAAACCCACCCACTTCTAAAAATTGCAAACGACGCATTAGTTGACCTCCCAGCCCCCTCAAACATTTCCATTTGATGAAACTTTGGGTCTCTACTAGGCCTCTGCCTAGCCGCCCAAATCCTGACAGGCCTTTTTCTAGCCATACACTATACCTCCGACATCGCCACAGCCTTCTCCTCCGTCGCCCACATTTGTCGAGATGTAAACTACGGCTGACTCATTCGAAACATACATGCCAACGGCGCATCCTTCTTCTTCATTTGCATTTATCTCCACATTGGACGAGGCCTGTATTACGGCTCTTACCTATACAAAGAAACCTGAAACGTTGGAGTTATCCTCCTCCTCCTAACTATGATAACAGCCTTCGTAGGTTATGTCCTCCCATGAGGACAAATATCATTCTGAGGCGCTACCGTCATTACCAACCTTCTCTCCGCAGTTCCTTACATTGGCAATTCCTTAGTCCAGTGAATCTGAGGTGGATTCTCCGTAGATAACGCCACTTTGACTCGCTTTTTCGCCTTCCATTTTCTCCTTCCTTTCATCATTGCAGCCGCAACAATAGTTCATCTAATCTTTCTTCACGAAACTGGGTCTAACAACCCCACAGGCCTAAACTCAGACGCCGACAAAATCTCATTTCACCCCTACTTTTCTTACAAAGACTTATTAGGCTTCGCAATTCTTTTAATTGCCCTCATTTCTTTAGCCCTCTTCTCCCCCAATCTGCTCGGTGATCCTGACAACTTCACCCCCGCAAATCCTCTAGTCACTCCTCCCCACATTAAACCCGAATGATACTTCTTATTTGCCTACGCCATCCTACGCTCAATTCCTAACAAACTTGGAGGAGTCCTCGCCCTCTTATTCTCAATCCTTGTCTTAATAGTTGTACCCATTCTTCACACCTCCAAACAACGAGGCCTAACCTTCCGCCCTATCACACAATTCTTATTCTGACTTTTAGTTGCAGACGTTGCTATCCTCACTTGAATTGGAGGCATACCCGTCGAACACCCCTTCGTCATTATTGGCCAAATTGCATCTTTCCTCTACTTCTTCCTCTTCCTTGTTCTCGCTCCCATTACCGGCTGACTAGAAAACAAAATCCTTGAATGATACTGCACTAGTAGCTCAGCGCCAGAGCGCCGGTCTTGTAAACCGGACGTCGAAGGTTAAAGTCCTTCCTACTGCTTCAAAGAAAAGGGATTTTAACCCTTACCCCTAACTCCCAAAGCTAGGATTCTAATTTAAACTATTCTTTGCCGAGCTCTGCCTTCATGTAAAATACAATGCATATATGTATTATCACCATTATTTTATATCAAACATATCCTATATATAAATACATACATTTTTCTTCAAAATATATAATGTCCCCCAACATGTTTGTTCCCAACATCTATAACTAAGAGTAGCATAAACCAGTAAATGAAATCTTCCAAAAACATTTAAAAACCACTGAACGACAGTTTAAGACCGAACACAACTCTCATACGTTAAGATATACCAAGTACCCAACATCTTATTACCTTCAAATTATTTAATGTAGTAAGAGCCCACCATCAGTTGATTTCTTAATGTTAACGGTTCTTGAAGGTCAAGGACAATTATTCGTGGGGGTTTCACTAATTGAATTATTCCTGGCATCTGGTTCCTATTTCAGGTTCAATAATTGTTATAATTCCCCATTCTTTCATCGACGCTTGCATAAGTTAATGGTGTTAATACATACTCCTCGTTACCCACCATGCCGAGCGTTCTTTCCAGGGGGTGGGGGGTTCTCTTTTTTTTTTTCCTTTCACTTGACATTTCAAAGTGCATACAGAAATGACAAACAAGGTTGAACATTTTCCTTGCTTGAATGGAAATAGTATGCATGGTGATAAGATATTGACAGAAGAATTGCATAACTGATATCTAGAGCATAAAGTTTAATCAAAATTTAAATTTCCCCCTAAGTTTTCTATTAACCTTCGGTTTTTGCGCGCGTAAACCCCCCCTACCCCCCCAAAACTCCTAAAATCTCTAATATTCCTGCAAACCCCCCGGAAACAGGAAAAGCTCTAGAAGTGATTTTCAGCGCTTTAGTATGTGCATAAAATATTACTTAATGTGCGTATATGTAGTACTATCAATGCACGGATCATATATCCAATGTGTGTATATTATACTATTATAATATTGCACAT